AATCAGTAAATTTGATAGAGAATCGGGATCGAGTTTAAATTGGAAGGGCCTCTCTTTATTTTCAGAAAAAGAACAAGGAGGGATTGGTTCAGAAAAAAGAGCCAAATTTTACAAATTTTTATTGAATACAATTCTAACTAGCCCTAATGGTCAAAAAACAAAACAAAAATTTGTAATAAAAGAAATCAGTAAAAAAGTCCCTCGATGGTCATACAAACTTATTACCGAGTTGGAATTCCTGTCGGGCGCAGCTCACGAAGGCCTACCGTTGGATTATCAGATACGTTCAAGAAAAAGGGATCGTGTAATAATTTATAGGCCTGCTAAACGTAGTCGCAAAGCAAGTGTCAAAAACTGGGTGTCTATTAGAGAATATTCGGAAGAATCAGATTTTCGTCGAGAATTCATAAAAGGTTCTATGCGTGCTCAAAGACGTAAAACTGTCATTTCAAAATTGTTTCAAGCAAATGTGCACTCCCCCCTTTTTTTGGACAGAATAAAAAAATACCCTCTTTTTTCTTTTAATATACCTGAACAGATGAAATTTATTTTTAGACATTGGATGGGTAAAGGAACAGAATTTAAAGATTATACAGAAGAACAAAAAAAAAAACAAAAGGAAGAAAAAGAGAACAAAAAAAAGGAAAAACCGTGGATAAAAATCGTGGAAGCCTGGGATTTCATTCCATATCCACAAGCAACAAGAAGTTTAATTTTAATAATTCAATCTATTTTTAGAAAATATATTCTATTACCTCCATTGATAATAGTTAAAAATATTGGGCGTATATTATTATCCCAACCTCCCGAGTGGGCTGAGGATTTCGATGAGTGGAATAGAGAAAAGCATATTATATGTACCTATAATGGTGTTCAATTATCAGAACTCGAACTTCCCAGAAATTGGTTTAAAGATGGTATTCAGATAAAAATAGTATTTCCTTTCTATTTGAAACCTTGGCACAGATCTAAGTTGAGGCCCTCTTTTTCTTCTTATAAAAATTTAAAGAAAGAACAACAGAAGTTTTGCTTTTTAACAGCTTGGGGAACACAAACAAACCTTCCCTTTGGTTCTGTCCCCCAAAAACCTTCCTTTTTTAAGCCTATTTTTAAAGAACTAAAAAAAAAAACTCGCAAAACAAAAAATAATCATTTTCAAGTCCTAGGAGTTTTAAAAGAAAGAACAAAAAATTTTCTACAAGACTCAAAAGAACTAAAAGGGGAGGTTATCAAAAACGTTTTATTTATGTTTATAAAAAGAATAAAAAAAGAACTCTTAAAAGTACAGCCAACTCGATTATTTATATTGAGAGGGGTGTATGAATCCGGCGAAACTAACCAAAAAAAAGATTATATAATCAGGAATCAGATAATTTACGACTCGTTTAGAAAAATTAAATCTACAGATAATACAAATTATTCACTGAGAGAAACAAAAATTAAAAATCTGGCGGATAGAACAAACACAATCACAAAGAAAACAAAGAGTCTTACAAAAGAAAAAAACAGTAACGCCACGAAAAGAAGTAGTCCTAACAAAACAAGTTATAATGGAAAAGTAAAATCATCAAAAAATAGTTGGCAAATATTAAAAATAAAAAGAAGAAGTACTCGATTAATCTATAAATTATATTTTTTTATAAAAATTTTCATTAAAAGAATATACATTGATATCTTTCTATGTATCATTCATATTGCCAGAATTACTACACAACTCGTTCTTGAATCGAGAAATTTTTGTTTTGATAAATACATTTACAATAATAAAACAAACAAAGAAATAAAAAACAAAAAAGAAATTAACTTTATTTCGACTCTAAAAAGTGCACTTTACAATATTAAGAATAGTAAGAAGAATTCACATCTTTTTTTTAACTTATCCTCATTATCACAAGCATATGTATTTTATAAATTATCACAAACCCGAGTTATTAATTTGTATAAGCTAAGATCTATTCTTGACTATCATGGAACCCCCTTTTTTCTTAAGACTGCAATAAAAAATTCTTTTGTAACACAAGGAATATTTCATTCCGAATTAAGACATACAAAACTTACAAGTTCCGAAATGAATCAATGGAAAAACTGGTTAAGAGGTCATTATCAATACAATTTATCTCAGATTAGATGGTCTGGATTAATACCACAAAAATGGCGAACTACAATCACTGAAGGTGGTATGACCCAAAATAAGGATTTAACAAAATGTAATTCGTATGAAAAAGACCGATTACTTTATCACAAAAAACAAAAGGATTTTAAAGTATATCCATTACCAAACCAAAAAGATAATTTTCAAAAATACTATATATATGATCTTTTATCATATAAATCTATTAATTCTGAAATGAAGAAGTCCTCATATATTATTTATGGATCACCATCAGAATTAAATAACAACCAAAAGATTACTTTTAATTACAACAATTATAAACAAAATTTCTTTGAAAGCCTGGAGGAAATTACTATCAATAATTATCTAGAAAAGGGTGATATTGTGTATATGCAAAAAAATGAAGATAGAAAATATTTTGATTGGACAATTCTCAATTTTTTTCTAAGACAAAAAATAGATATTAAGGCCTGGACCAAAATGGATTATAACAGTAATATAAATACTAAGATTGGAAGTATGAATTACCAAAAAGTTGATAAAATGGATAAAAACGATCTTTTTTATCTGACGATTCATCAAGATTTAGAAAAAAATACGATCAATGAAAAGAAACTTTTTTTTGATTGGATGGAAATGAATGAAGAAATCCTAAACCCAATATCGACGAATCTGAAACTTCCGTTCTTCCCAGAATTTGTGCCACTTTATAATGTATACAAAATCAAACCATGGATTATACCAAGCAAATTACTTCTTTTTAATAAAAACATCAATGAAAAGCAAAAATGGAATTTTTTTATACTATCGAATGAAAAAAGATTAATGAATCGAAATCAAGAAGAAAAAGAACCCGCAGGCCGAAGAGGCCTTAGATCATATGCACAAAACCAAGATAAAATGAAAAAACAATACAAGATCCGGAATAAGATGAGACCAGAAATGATTTTCTTACGGAAACACTATTTGCTTTTTCAATGGATAATAGACGATGGTTTAATTCCGAATTTAACTGAAAGAATGATCGATAATATCAAGATATATTGTTACTTGCTTGGACTGAGAAATACAAGAGATACTACTATATCGTCTATTCAAAGGAAAGAAATAAATTTGGATATAATGGTGATTCGGAAAAAATTGACTCCTATAGAATTAAATAAAAAGGGGATATTTTTTATCGAGCCCATTCGTTTGTCTGTAAAAAACGACGGATACTTTATTATGTATCAAACCATAGGTATCTCGTTGGTTCATAAGAGTAAGTACCAAACTCCTAAAAGATATCGAGAAGAAAGATATATCGATAAAAATAAATTGGATGAATCTATCCCAAGATATCAAAGACTAATTCGAAAGATAGACAAAAAACATTATGATTTTATTGTTCCTGAAAAGATTTTCTCGTCTAGACGTCGTAGAGAATTGAGAATTCTAATTTCTTTCAATTCAAAGAATATAAATAGTGTGGATAGAAATCGAGTATTTTGTAACAAGAAGAACATAAAAGGTGGGAATACTTTTTTGGATCAAAGTAAACATCTTGATAGAGATAAAAACGAATTAATTAAATTAAAGTTATTTCTTTGGCCTAATTATCGATTAGAAGACTTAGCTTGTATGAATCGATATTGGTTTAATACCAATAATGGAAGCCGTTTTAGTATGTTAAGAATATATACACAATTAAAAATAGGTTGATGGTATTTTTCCTATATATTTTGTACCATATAGAAAAGCAAACAGATGCACATATGCCCTGTCTTACGTCTCAGTCTAATATAGATCGATATTTTATTTAATACTTTAATACTAAAATACTAAGTCAATGACGTATCAATTTGTTTGGATAAAATCTATAAATAATAAAATAAACGAATCTACGGAATCTTCCTAATTAATAATTAAAATGGAGGTCTAAATTATTCGACGTTGTGAGTGTAAAAATGTACCATCCCCCTTTTTATCCCTGTCCAAATCAAATGAAAATTTGGATTAATAAAATCGGAAGTCCGTAAATAAATTAAAATTCTTGTGTATACTAAATACTACATTAAAATGACTGATATTATTATTACTGATCGATAAAATCAAACATATATATGTAAATTAAAAGGTAGGAGGAGCTCTTTTATGATAAAAAATCCATTCAGTGTAATTATTTTGAAAGAGGAAAACGAAGACAACAAGGGGTCTGTTGAATTTCAAGTAGTGAGTTTCACCAATAGGATACGGAGACTTACTTCACATTTGGAATTGCACAAAAAAGACTATTTATCTCAGAGAGGTCTGCGTAAAATTCTAGGAAAACGTCAACGGCTGCTCGCCTATTTGTCAAAAAAAAATAGAGTACGTTATAAAGAATTAATCGGCCGGTTGGAGATTCGAGAACCAAAAAATCATTAATTTGAAGAGTCGTTTTGAATTTTCGCTTAAATTTTGATGAACTTCTTTTCGCTTTCAGCAATTCATGGAAGAATGAATCGGGAAAAAACCTATGACTGCACCAGCTACACGAAATGACCTTATGATAGTCAATATGGGTCCTCAGCACCCATCAATGCACGGTGTTCTTCGACTCATTGTTACTCTAGATGGTGAAGATGTTATTGACTGTGAACCGATATTGGGTTATTTACATAGAGGGATGGAAAAAATTGCGGAAAACCGAACAATTATACAATATTTACCTTATGTAACACGTTGGGATTATTTAGCTACTATGTTCACCGAAGCAATAACTGTAAATGCACCAGAACAGTTAGGCAATATTCAAGTGCCTAAAAGGGCCAGCTATATCAGAGTCATTATGTTAGAGTTAAGTCGTATAGCTTCGCATTTGTTATGGCTTGGCCCTTTTATGGCAGATATTGGCGCGCAAACCCCCTTCTTCTATATTTTTCGAGAAAGAGAATTGATATATGACCTATTCGAAGCTGCCACCGGTATGCGAATGATGCATAATTATTTTCGTATCGGAGGAGTCGCTGCTGATTTACCTCATGGCTGGATAGATAAATGTTTGGATTTTTGTGATTATTTTTTAACAAGAGTTACTGAATATCAAAGGCTTATTACACGGAATCCTGTTTTTTTAGAGCGAGTTGAGGGAGTAGGCATTATTGGCGGAGAGGAGGCAATAAATTGGGGTTTATCAGGACCAATGCTACGAGCTTCCGGAATACAATGGGATCTTCGGAAGGTTGATCATTATGAGTCTTACGATGAATTTGATTGGGAAGTTCAATGGCAAAAAGAGGGAGATTCGTTAGCTCGTTATTTAGTACGAATCAGTGAAATGACAGAATCAATAAAAATTATTCAACAGGCTTTAGAAGGAATTCCGGGGGGGCCCTATGAGAATTTAGAAATCCGGCGCTTTGATAAAGTAGGGGATCCCGAATGGAATGATTTTGACTATCGATTTATCAGTAAAAAACCCTCTCCTACTTTTGAATTGTCAAAGCAAGAACTTTATATGAGAGTCGAAGCCCCAAAAGGAGAATTAGGAATTTTTCTGATAGGAGATATAGGAGATAAGGGTGTTTTTCCTTGGAGATGGAAAATTAGACCGCCAGGTTTTATCAATTTGCAAATCCTTCCTCAATTAGTTAAAAGAATGAAATTGGCTGATATTATGACAATATTAGGTAGCATAGATATCATTATGGGAGAAGTTGATCGTTAAAATGATAATAGATACAACAGAAGTACAAGCTATCAATTCTTTTTTTAGATTGGAATCCTTAAAAGAGGTATATGAGATCATATGGATGCTTGTCCCTATTTTTACTCCTGTATTAGGAATCACAATAGGTGTACTAGTGATTGTTTGGTTAGAAAGAGAAATATCTGCGGGGATACAACAACGTATTGGCCCCGAATACGCCGGGCCTTTGGGAATTCTTCAAGCTTTAGCAGATGGTACAAAATTACTTTTCAAAGAGAATCTTCTTCCATCAAGAGGAGATACTCGTTTATTCAGTATCGGACCATCCATAGCAGTCACATCAATTCTACTAAGTTATTTAGTAATTCCTTTTGGCTATCACCTTGTTCTAGCCGATTTCAGTATTGGTGTTTTTTTATGGATTGCCATTTCAAGTATTGCTCCCGTGGGCCTTCTTATGTCAGGTTATGGATCAAATAATAAATATTCCTTTTTAGGTGGTTTACGGGCTGCTGCTCAATCAATTAGTTATGAAATACCATTAACTCTATGTGTGTTATCAATATCTCTACGTGTGATTCGTTAAGACATAAAATTTCCTCTATTTATTTTCTTTCTAGTAAGGAAATTTTATGAGTTGAATATATATAGATTTTTTTTTTATTTTTTATTCATCATTCGGGTTGATGAACTAAACCAGATAGTTATATGAGTGAAAAAAACAGCTTCTTATTTTGCAGTAAAAAGATTCAGCCTCATTTCCTATGTACAAGAGTTAAGTGAAAGTAAACATAAGCATTATATACTATTTACCCCAAGATTTAGTGATTAATCATCATGACTTGAAGCGGGTTCAAAAGGAGCAACTGTCCGGGGATTTTACTAGCTATTAACATACATGTATTACCCTAACGAACGGGGGTCTTTTTGACCAAAAAGAGTGGATAGTTAGGAACACCAAGGTACACAAAGGATTCGTAATAGAGATTATGTAAGTTATTCAACATAATTTTTCTGTGCATACTGCATAGCATAAAAAAGATTCTAATTGGGGCTTTATGTTGGTAGAAATGATGAAGGAGTACTCCCGAAGATTCCGATCCAGAGTATGTTCCTATCCACCGATTAAGTAAATAACTATCAAGAACGAAGTAATCCTTTACTTTGCTTTGTTTAAAGTCCCTTTTTATGAGAAAGGAGAATAGGAACGAAAAAATAAAATCGAAAGAATTTAATTGCACTACAAAAAGGTCTTTTTTCTTTTTTAGAGAGATAGAATTCTTGTAATGTTTCGTGAACTAACGAAATGTATAATTTTTTTCGTAATCAAAAATGCTAGGTTGAAATATTTATTGAGATTTCTACAAGAAACTTTTTATTCAAAGGTTAAGTTATTACTCAACAAAAAATTTAAAATTTTTAAAAGATAAGATCAATTCAGAAGCGCTTTATAATAAAAAAGAATATATAGCAGACAGAATTCCATTGTCTAATTGGGGACCTTACGATAGGTTTGGATTCTATCCTACAAACATATCAAGATAAATAATAGCAAACGGGTCTTAGATTTATTTGTGACCTTCGAGGAGCCGTATGAGGTGAAAATCTCGTGTACGGTTCTGTAATAGCGTTGCGAACAGTAATGTTATCGTCGACTATAATTATCTAACAGTTCAAGTACAGTTGATATAGTTGAAGCGCAGTTAAAATATGGTTT